TTAGAATCAGATACTAAAATGTAAGGACTTTTTTCTTACGAATAAACTGATACCATTAGCAAGTGTAAAGACCCTTCATATGAGGCCGAGACAATTAGATAGCACCATAAGACAGACTTAAGAGCCTTCGTAGGGAATGATGATAGAACCCAAGTTCAGCTCTCTATTAAAGCGTTCCCACCTGCAAGCCTAACAGCGTTGCCCCTTCCTAATAAAAGTGATTCTAGGTGTATGTATCTTTCTCATTTATCCCAGCATCGAATGCTTTCACGCTATATCATTTTTTATTTCGAGTTGAGCCTCGAACCATAAGAGGAGACCCTATGAAACCACTACCTACTAATGTGTATTCAACTACTATTACAGATTGTACAACCTTGAGTAAGATGGGTATCTCAACTAGTGCTACAGCAGAAGACTAGCATTCATACCTAGCATTTATGATTGACAACACCCTAAAAGCTGATAGCATGCCAACAAGAAAGACATAGAAGAGGGATGAATTAGCAATACCAAACCATCTGTGCGAGAGACCTCCTAAGCCCGCCTTTGTACAAGCTATAGTCCCATAACTGCCGGCAGTACGACACCACTTCTTTCTATGAGCGTGACTCTATATCCTTTAGGATGTAGAAATCAGGCTATAAAGAATATTTTTTTAGCAGTGAAGCTAATAAGAATGAAAATGATATAAACGTAGGACCTGCAGCTTTTTTTCAGTTTTTCTTTCAAAATCTAGTAAGTGTTATGCGGGGGTGGGGATTCAGACCGATGAGGGACGTAGGAATTGCCCTTAACTGTCCGGAAGGCTGAAATAGCTTTCTCGGGAGCCTCTGGGAGGTCGGGGTATTCAATCCCATGATACTCAAGGAGCAGGGCGTCGTATCCCAGGGGTTCTACTAATACATCGTATAGCGGGTCCAGGCTTGAAGTTATACCAAAAATGGAATGGGACAGTCATTCGAAAATGAGAAAATAAGGGTGTCAAGACATCTATATGACCAAGATGGCCATCTCACGAATTGGATTCGAACCAATATAAAGCTACTTTCCTTTAGTAGATCTGTCATCCCCCTCATTATAGTCCTCCTAGAATCAATAGCATTTCGTCGGAATACATCCTGTCTTTTCACCTTAGTAGTCCTATGCATAGTCAGTACTATAGCCCCAATCATGGCTACTAATAAAATCAGACTAGGAACCAAAAACCAGACGGAATAGTAGGTATAAAGTAAATTGCCCAATGTTTCCAAATTAGTCCAACTTCGTACCTTTCCGGCATAAACCATATATCTCAGAGAGGTCGTATTTCTTTGGGTTGGTAGTAATGGAATGCTTTCATTATCTAAAATGAAGAACATTTCCCACCAAAAGATCAGTCCAATAATACCACTCACTGGTAAATAGCGCAATACTTCTTCGTGAATCTCCGCTATTTGAATATGGAACATCATAACAACGAATAGGAATGAAACGGCTATAGCTCCTATATGAACTACTGGGAAGATCATAGCGAAAAAGTCGAGACCTAACAAAAGAAGTAACCCTGAAGTGTTGCGAAAGACTGGGATGGGAAACAAAACGGAATGTACCGGATTTTTAGCACGTACAACCATCAAACCAGAGACCAAAGCAAGGCTCGACAAAACAGAAAGTATCATAGTACGTCGTCCTTCCCTGAAATGGAACTTTCATGCTGGAGCAAGAACTAGCATGAAAGTCGATCTATTACAACCAGCGCGGTTGTTCGTATTTCATTTTCTTCTTCCAAGCCCTTCTTTCTTAGAAAGGCACTCACTGAGTTACTTACGGAATCTAAAATCTTGAGGCTGATTACGGCCCCTTTGATGAAAGGTAAGCGCTTTGGCTGGCTACCTATAATATAAAGATCCTTCACTGCACACTTTAGATATCTGTTTCCATCCAATCAAAGACGGCGAAGCGCCTCTAATCTAAAGGCCAAAGAGTGCTCTTTGCGCTACTACGCATCCTTACTCATAGTATAGTGCAAGTTAGGTTTGGGTATAGCAGGACTTGAACCTGCGACCATTAGGTTAAAAGCCCAATGCTCTACCAACTGAGCTATACACCCCAAAAAAGATGTAGTAGTAAATAAGGATTGGTGCGGAAAATAAAAGAGGGCGGCCCCTCTTCATCATATCATATTAGGCGCGGCTTTGTATGAGGCTCGTACTGCAGAGCAAGCGAAGAAAACGTAAGGGCGCGCGCTAGCACTCCTGCAAGAAAACGGCCTAGCTAACGCGCCCCTTATTGAAAAGTCAAGGATATTGAATGATCGATATGAGAAAGAAGCGCTCAAGCATTCGAAGAAAGCCGGCCTTACTCAACAAGCACCTTTCTTAGCTTAGTAAGGTTGCTTGTTTCCACTCATTGAAGATTCTATCTACAAAAAAAGGTCAACGGGGGGTACTAAAATGGCTCTCACTGACACCATCTACGAGAAGGTGAGGTCGTCTTTATTTCCAGCCGCCATACGGTTCGCCTTAAAGCCTTAAAGACGGAGAAGGGGAGGAGCAGTTATCTATGTAATTACGGTCTTTGTTGGCCGGGGCGAGCACTCTCTTTTCTTTGTCAAATTCCGTCTTACCAAACAAGACTGACTTCTTACCAACCCGCGAAGGGTTGTGAGGCTGGACCAGGTACGAAGAATGAATCTATATCTGTGCACGGAAGGGCCGGCGGCCGCTCAACTGTTCGAGCTCAATGCAGTGGTATTGGTTCCGATTCGACAAAGGTAGAATGCCTGGTCGAAGGTCCAGTACAGTAGGTAGCAGGCGTGTTCGTTTTGGCTCCCGAGCGAGAACGAGAAATAGGCGATGCACCATCCTTGCTGCTACGTACGTTGACCTTGACTTGACAGATTCATCCAATTGAACCCAAACTCAAAGGAGGACCACAAGCTCGGGGCTCGACGAAAGAGAAAGTCTCGGCATTAAGAAAATGGGGTTAGCTGTGAAAGAAAGAGCCCGGCATTCATTTTTGAATGAATATTCATAGCTGAGTCTACTAAAAGAGGGACCAGCTCATCGTAGTGATTAGAGGACACCTCTGATCGTTCACCTCTAATGTGACACGTTCCCTCCCAGTTTGATCAACGGGATCAGTCGGCTAGAGAGCGGGGCTATTCTTCTTCCGAGGAGACAAAGTAGTCTCTTGTACTGACCGAACCCTCAGTTCGGAGGTCTTCGTCAACATGTTACGAAGCTCCAGTCTGGCGGTCAACTTGATGCGGGAGAGGCATGAGTGCAGTTCGATCTTGTGGTGTATTCCTTTGTAGTGAGTAGGGCCTCTTTCTCGTTGATCAGTTCGCCTCCGCTCTATTGAAAGGTCTCCATTCCTACGGCGGTTTTGTCAATGAACCCGTGGATAAGTAGGCCTTTCTTGCAGACCGATCTTCTGCCGAGTTCCTTCCTTCGTAGTCAAATCTGATGATACGCTTTGGCGATGTTACCTACCAAATAAAAGGCCTGCTAGGTGATCGAAATCGCTCAGGGAAGCTCGTCCTCTTATTGTTTGTGTCAATACTCAACTTCGTCAGTCTGGTTGAACAGCCTCCCAATGAGAGCGAGCCAAGACTTTGCTTGCTGTTTGTGTTTGTCCGCCACGACTGCTCAACCAACTGCTAAATCATGGGTTCGAATCCCATTTCCTCCGGAAACAACCCTTGGCAACCCGATATTTAAGGAAGCACAGCTAACCTAAGCGGGGGCAGAATCAATGACCCAAGGTTTGGGAGTCAAGGAACTGGAAGACAGACACGCGGTGGACTGACCTCTTTAGGCAAGAGAGGCAGTAGGAAGAGAGCCATTAGAAAGAAATTCAAAATGTTCCTGATGGAGCCATGGGTAGCTAAAGTGTCTGCACTTTGATTCCCTTCCCTGTAGATATGAGAGATGGACATGGAAGGAAGTAAGAAAGTTTTGAAAGATCTGATCATATAAGGGACTGTCCAAGGGACTGCACCTCCACAGATGCTATCAAAAATGATTTTTTTTCACTCTCCACTGCTACTTTGGAGTAGCCTAATCTGTAACAAAGCATCAGACCAAAAAGGGGAGCTCTGGCTTCTGCAAATGTGTTGGTACCTGGGCCATAAAAGGTAGAAAAAGCAACCAAAGCGGAGCCCTTATAGTCCCTAATAATGCCACCACCTGCTGCCATGCCATTCCTTGAAGAACCATCTGTGTTCAACTTCAAAATACCAAAAGGAGGAGGAGCCCATTTGATCCATTTTCCTTTAGGAATATTAGGGGAGACCATAGGGATATGCATTACTTGGAAACAAATAGAATCATGAAAACCAGAAGAATGAGTGGGATAATCAAGCTGCAATAAATCCTTACACCAGTGCTTGACTTTATTGATAATAGATGAAGAAGACATAGCAACTGAATCATGAACAGATGCATTTCTAGCAAGCCAAATCTCCCAGCAACCAGAGAAGATAAAACTACCCTAAAAATCCCATTTTAGATTTGATAGAACTGCCTTGCAACCAGGTCTTAGTGAAAGCAGACATACTATCTTGAACAAAACTAGCATTAAGAACACCTTTCAAATAAGACCAAACCTGAGAGGCAGTTTCACCTTGACAAAACAAATGAAGTAAAGAATCCTGTTGACTTCTAATGCAGAAATTCAATTTATAAGGCATTTGAAAGCCCATGTATCTGAGCCTGTCATCCATAGGAAGAGCATTCCTGAGGAATCTCCAGAAGAAGAGAATAAACCCATCTTAGGAGGAAGCCACTGGTTCCATAATAGAGACCACCAAGGACTTTTCTGGCCATGAATTCTGGAAAAATGCCAATAGGAAGCAGAGGAGAAAAGACCTGAAGGGGAATGATGCCAAACTAGTCTATCTGGGATGTCAGAATCTAGAGAGATATCTTACAAAATAGATTGAGCCTCTGTGGATAAGCTAGGCAGAACTAAGGTAGAAAAATCAGCAGATTGAATAACTTCTCTAAAAGGAGTAT